TCACCAAAGGCAAAAGATTCATTGAAATTAAAATTTAATAAATGATTTTTCTTATAAAAAAGTGTTATGTCTTTTCGAAATGTAATGACTAGAAGTGCTACTGATAATAATGATCCGCATAAAAGGGCCGCATAACCCAAGACCATCATACTTACGTGCATTATTAACCACTCAGATTGGAGAGCAGGTACTAATATTTCGGATTGATGGATTTCGGTTAAAAGGCCTGAAGTAGCAAAGCCTTGTGTAAAAAGAGCGCTTGGTGCAGTTATTGCACTTAAATAATTTTTCTTTTTTTTGAAATACGGAAGAATATGAATAATGGAGAAACTCCATGAAAGAAAGATTAATGATTCATATAAATTACTTAATGGAAAATGTCTCGAATAAATCCAACGAATGACTAATAATCCTGTTATACAGAAAAAAGTCACGATCATGCCCCTTTTTGACGAATCAGATAGTTTTACGATTTCATCCACAAATAAGGTTATTAAATGAATTGTAATTACAATTGAAACAATCGAAAAGGAAATATGAGTTAATATATGTTCAAAAGTTAAAAATATCATAAAAATTTAAAATATAAAGTAAGGGGGGCCCTTAATTATGAAGTGGCAATCAGTATCAGTAATTGAATTTATTATAGAATTGATTTTCTGTTTTTTAGAAGAGGTCATGCCGCCACTCGGACTCGAACCGAGATGCTCTAGCACTGCTTCCTAAGAGCAGCGTGTCTACCAATTTCACCATAGCGGCTTGCTAAAATTTATAATAGCGTATTTCTATTCAATAGTCGAGACTGAAAAAGTCAATTCAATATAATACTTTTTTAAAAAACAATCAAATTGATGAAGAAAAATTTATAGGAATTTTAAGGTTCAATTTTTTAGTTTAGAGAATCGCTTTTGTTTAACTTGGAACTTTCATGGATTTTATTCCTCTTCTGGAATTGACCCGTTGTAACTAACTAGTTCTACCCCTGGATAGGGGATAGAACTAAAAAAGGTAAACCCTTAGATCTTGTGTTTTTCAAAAAAAAAAAAAAAGAATTTTTTCTCCGACTTCAACAATAAATAAATTCGCATTTTGCAAATCATAAGAGCCAAATGCAAAAAGAATTTCATTTAGTTCAAAAAAATAGGTAATGGAAATCATTCATTTTCTAGTCGAAATAAAATTTGCCAACTTTTTGAGTTATGGAGACTCAGATTCTCAAAATTTTTTATTACTTATTTGGATTTGTTTGTCGCACAAAAAAACTTTTTGACTGCCCGGTGGAAAGAGATTTACCCAATGAAAAAGCTTTTAAAGCTGTCCAATATCCTTTCTTTTTCCAACTATTTTTACGAATACGTTTTTTTGAACTAGAAGTACGTTTTTTTGGAACTGCCATTTGAAAATTAAGAAATTACTCATTATTCTATTGGATGTGAAAGACATCTATTGTTCAAAAAAAGTGGTTTTTTATTTTACTATTCAATTATCTCATTATCTATATCTATTTTTTTATTATATAATATTCTCTTTATAAAAAATCATAAAAAATATTATTTGAAATAGAATAAAGCATTCTTCCAATTAAAATCAAAAATATATATATAACTATGTCATCATGTCATTTTTAATTGATCAAGATCCAGGAAAAAATAAACTTAATTGTCAAATTCTAACGAAATTAGTAATTATCCATAACATATCTTTATAAACGATATTTTGGTAATTATTTCTTTAGTTTCTAAAATTGAAAATAAAGCGGCTTGTCTTCTGTCTATAGTAGAGCCCTTCCTATAAATTAAATGTCTTTTATTAAAATAGAAACCAATTCATCAATTTCAGAATGAACTAGTTAATAATTTTTAAGAAATGAAATAAAAAGAAAAGCGAAAGTTTTTATTTCATTTAGGCTAACTTAGTTGGTCCTATGATTTCTATCAAAAAAAGACTTCTTTATTTACTATTTTTATTTCTGCTTGTGCTGTATCGATATAAATTGTTGTAAGAGTAATAATAATTGAAATTTCTATTTTCGACATCTTATCTTCAGAAAAAGTTTAGTAAATATTTCTTTTACTAGTAACTTAGTGATATTATTTGACCAATTATAACTTCTTAATTTGAATTTTAATCTTTTTGATTTAGTTTACATTAATGCATATCTTTATTTTTTTATTAACCCTTTCAAATTTGAAAAAGAAAAAAGGCCTAGTGATTCGAAAACGATTCAGAATAAAAACTTTTTATTTTTTATGGAACATACATATCAATACGCATGGATAATACCTTTTATTCCACTTCCAGTTCCTGTATTAATAGGAGTGGGGCTTCTTCTTTTTCCAAGCGCAACAAAAAAGCTTCGTCGTATGTGGGCTTTTAAGAGTGTTTTATTGTTAAGTATAGCCATGGTTTTGTCGATAAATCTATCTATTCAGCAAATAAATAGTAGTTCCGTATATCAATATGTATGGTCTTGGATCATCACTAATGATTTTTCTTTAGA